TTCCCATCCAATCAAAAGATATTTCCATCCAATCAAAAAAGACCCTTTTGTAATTGATTTCGCAATTTGAATCAATTGGAAGATAAAAAATATGAAATTGATCCTTTATTTGGTCCTTATTAGGTTCAACCTGAATTTTTGTATTAAATTTCCACCCCAAATATTTTCTATCCGTATTTTTTTCCATATATATAATATCACTTTTTCCTAGATAATTCTTCATAGGAATATTCTTGAGTATGTTAAAAAAGTTTTCTTTATTTCTGGTGGAATTTTCCTGCTTCTTATTTCTTTCTAATGATGTTCTATAAATACAGGATTTCTTCTTAGTTTCAGAATGAATATATTTATATGATAAAAGATCATATCTATAGTTTTTTTCAAAATTATCCTCTTTATTTGATAATAAATAGACTTTCAAATTTTGTTTTTTTTTGTAATCAAAAAAAGGGTCTTTTTCATAGGAATACCATTTCTTTAAATCATTATTTTGAGAGGTATTTATCCCATTTCGCCATTTTTGGGGGACTAATCTAGACCATGTAATCTGAGATAAATCGTATTGATAATGACCTCTTAACCAGTTTTTCCATGGATTCATTCCATAATTTGGAAGTTTATTATGTCTTATTTCGGAATCAAATATTCCTTGTCTTCCAAAAAAATCCTTTATTTCATTCTTAAGAAAAAAAGATGGTCCATTATATTGAAGAATAGATCTTACCTTATTGAAGTTAATTGCTTCGGTTTGTGATAATTTTAAAAATACATATTTTTGTGACAAGTCAGATAAATAAAAAAAAATATGTGACTTTCGCTTACTATTTCTAAGATTATCAAATATCTTTTTTATAGTCATAGGCGAAATAAAGTCAATTTGATTTTGTTTTGTTTTATTAATCCTTTCTTGATCTTGATTTCTTTTATTATTGTCAATGTATTTCTCAACAATTTTTTTTGTTGATTCCATAAAAAGGTATAGAGTGATTCTGCGCATATTAATGATACATAGAAAGATATCAATGTATATTTTTTCAATGCAAAATTGAATTAATAATTCAATATTTTTTCTTTTTAATAGTTTCCAAATTTTTGGGGGTGATTCTCCATTATTATTTTTATTTTTTTTCATTTTTTCTATTTGATTTCTGATTGTGTTTCTTCTATCAATTCTATGTTTCATTTCTTCTTTTGTCTGTAAATAATTTGTCCAACCTGTAGCTCGATTTTGACTAAGTGATTCATGAATTATCTTATTACTGATTATAGAATCATTTTCTGTTTGAGTTTGACTTGATTCATATATTTCTCTCGGTATAAATAATGGAATTTTTGTTCCTTTTAAAAGTTCTTTTATTATTTGTTTTACAAATAAAACAGCTTTTGTTTGTTTCTTTGTTATTTTTTTTAAAACTCTTCGAACTCTAAAATTGAATTTTCTGATTTCGACTTTATAGTCTATATCTTTTAAAATAGGTTCAAAAAAGGAAGGTGTTTTTCGAGGAGGCCCAAAAGGATATTCTGTTTCCATTCCCAAAACTGTTAAAAAACAAGAATCAAAATAATCCTGTTGCTTTCGATCGCTATCAGAGAGTCGTAGTTTAGATCTGTGCCAAGGTTTCAAATGAAAAGGATATAGGATTTTGATCTGAAAACCTTCTCTTAACCAATTTTTAGGAAATTCCGTTTTGGAGAATTGAAGACCATTATAGCTGCACTTTAGATAAATTTCTCTATTCCAATCTTGGAAATCCTCATACCATTCCGGAGATTGCCGTAATAAAATACGGCCAATATTCTTAACTATTATGAATAAGGGTAATTTAATATATCTTCTAAAAATTGATTGAACTAGTAACAGAACACTTCTTGTTTTTTGTGCATATGGAATGTTATCCCAGAATTCCATTGCGTCTTCCTGGTTATTTTTTTTTATTTGGAATTGTTGATCTAAAATTTCGAATTCTGACTTTTTACCCAACCAATCTCTAATATGAAAAAAAAGTTTCATTAGGTTGGATATAGGAAAAGGAAAATCCTCCATTTTTTCCAAAAAAAGGGGGGAATGGGGATTTCCTTGAGAGGGTCCCCAAATAACCATTTTACGCCTTTGAACGCGCATAGATCCTTTTATTACGGCTCGACGAAAATCCGGTTCTTCTAAATAACTTATAAAACCCGAATCTCTATTAAATTTTCTATAAAGATTATAATTCTTGAAATGAGACTTCTTAAAACTTCGTCTGGAACGAGTTAAAAAAGCTATACGTTTAAATCTTCTTGTTCGAAGCTGGTGATCCAGCCCTTGCATTAGGCCTTGTTCTTTTCGTCGTTTTTTAAAATGTTGTTCCAACTCATTGATTAATTTGTATGACCATCGAGGGGGTTTTTTACCTATTTTGTTTATTCCAATAGATTTTTTTTCACGCTTAGGGTTAGTTAGAATTGCGTTCAATGAAAACTTTAACCTATTATTTGAATCTATTTTTACTTGTTTTTT